ATGTGCAATATTGTAATAATATAATATCACACTTTTTTGGGAATAATTTACTTCTTGAGGTCTTCCTGTTTCCGGGGGGGTTTTCAGGTTCAATACGATCTCAGGAGTAAAGGGGGGTAGGGGGGATTTTACGCGCAAAAAAGGGGGGAATAAGGGTCAGTTTGTATAATCTTGATTAACATTATGTACTTGATATCAGTTATGCAACTCTTTTATGAATGACTTCTAAGCTTTGAATATTCTGTCCTCATTCAAGTAACATGTTCAACCTTGGTAACTAGGTTGCTTGCACTCTGAGATGCCAATTGAAAGGAAAATAAAAAAGGAACCAGATGCACGATGGAGTGAACGCTCGGCATGGTGGGTAACGAGGAGTATGAATACCACCATTAACTTATGCAAGCGTCAAGAGATCAATGGGGAATAAATAGAGTCATGTTCCTGAAGTAGGAACCAAATGCCAGGAATAATTCACTGTGTGTGACCCCCACGATTATTGTCCCTGACCATCAATAACCGTTGGCCTTAAGAAATCAACTGATGGTCGGTTCTTACTGCGCAGGACATTTTAATTACATGCTAGTTGATACTTGGCATAGTGTAAGTTTATTCTCTTATTTGGACGGTCCAGCCCTGTTGGACATTGTCGATTTGTGGCTTGTCAATGACATGGTTTATGTACCCCTTAGTGATATGTAACATTTATTAGTTTAACACCATAGTATGATCTTAGCAGTTAATGTAATGAAAGCATCATAAATAGTATAGTACAACTTATGGGTGTATTACATATATGTCCGCGGGCGGGCAGAACTCGGCAAGGAATAGTTTAGTTCAAGAATCCTAGCTTTGGGAGTTAGGGGCGGGGGTTCGAGTCCCCCTTCTTTGAAAGCAGCAGGAGGGACTTTAACCTTCGGCATCCGACTTACAAGGCCGGCGCTCTAACTCTGAGCTACCACTGCATTGTCATTCAAGGAGTTTATTTTCCACCAGGGCTGCGGCAGGGGAAAGGACTAAAAAGAGGAAAAAGTACAAGAAGGAGGCAACTTGGCCGATAACAACGAAAGGGTGTTCTACTGGTATTCCTCCAATTCATGTAAGGATAAATACGTCAGCAACTAGAACCCAGAAAAGGAACTGTGTTAGGGGTCGGAATGTTAGGCTACGCTGTTTCGATGTATGCAAGATAGGTACTAGTATAAGAACCAAGATGGAGAAGAATAGGGCCAAGACACCCCCAAGTTTGTTAGGAATGGAACGTAAAATTGCATAGGCAAAGAGGAAGTATCATTCTGGCTTAATATGAGCGGGAGTAACTAAAGGATTGGCTGGGGTGAAGTTATCCGGATCTCCAAGGAGATTGGGCGAAAATAGTGCCAAAGAAATAAGTGCAATTAAAAGCGCTGCGAATCCCAGAAGATCCTTGTAAGAAAAGTAGGGGTGAAAGGAAATTTTGTCCGCGTCCGAATTCAACCCGGTGGGGTTGTTTGAGCCAGTTTCGTGGAGGAAAATCAGGTGTACAACTGTGACAGCTGCAATGACGAAGGGGAAGAGGAAGTGGAATGCGAAGAATCGAGTTAATGTTGCGTTGTCGATGGAGAAGCCTCCTCAGATTCATTGGACAAGAGTATCACCTACGTAAGGGAAGGCAGATAGAAGGTTGGTAATGACGGTAGCACCTCAGAAAGACATTTGTCCTCAGGGGAGAACATAGCCAACGAATGCTGTTAACATTACTAGAAGAAGGAGAACAACTCCGATGTTTCAGGTTTCTTTATAAAGGTAAGAGCCGTAATACAAGCCCCGGCCAATATGAAGATAAATACAAATAAAGAAGAAAGAGGCGCCATTAGCATGCATATTTCGGATTAATCAACCATAGTTGACATCTCGGCAAATATGGGCTACTGATGAAAATGCAGTTGAGATATCTGAGGTGTAGTGTATAGCTAGGAATAGTCCTGTAAGCAGTTGAGCAATAAGGCAGAGGCCCAGGAGTGAGCCAAAGTTTCATCACACTGAAATGTTAGCAGGGGCTGGAAGGTCTACGACTGCGTCGTTGGCGATTTTTAGGAGCGGGTGGGATTTTCGAAGGTTAGCCATTAGGGTTCTCGTAGTTGAATACAACGGTGGTTTTTCAAGTCATTGGTCCTGGTTAAAGTCCAGGCGGGAATTATGTTTTACTTAATGCTTTTATTACTGTTAGGTTTAGTCGTAGGGCTAGCTGCTGTGGCTTCTAACCCCTCTCCCTTTTTTGCCGCTTTAGGGCTGGTAATGGTTGCAGGCGTTGGTTGTGGAGTACTGGCTGGGTGAGGTGGGTCATTTTTATCACTTATTTTATTTTTAATTTATCTGGGGGGGATGTTGGTTGTATTTGCATATTCTGCTGCTTTAGCAGCGGAGCCCTACCCGGAGACATGAATAAGCTGACCGGTGTTTACGGCCATGGGCTGCTACTTAGTAGGGGTAGGGGTGGCGGGGAAGTTTTTTATGGAAGGTCTAGATATGAGTTGTTGAAGCGTTCCTGGGGGAGGACCAGAAATAGGGGTTCTGCGTGGTGATATTGGTGGAGTTGCTCTGATTTATTCTATGGGAGGGGGGCTGCTGGTGGGTGGTGCATGAGTTTTGCTTCTAACCTTGTTTGTAGTCCTTGAGTTAACTCGGGGTTTGAGTCGTGGGGCGCTTCGATCTGTTTAATAAAACAATTAGGATAGAAATAGATAGAGTAAGGAAGAAAAGAGAGAGATATGTTTTAATTATACCTTGCTGAATATTGCTGGTTGTAGAGACTAGCGGGGAGTTTACAGATACAATAGCTTTTGGGCCGGTTTTTTCCATTCAGGTTTGGTCAATCATTTGGGTTGCCACAAGTTGCCCTAGAATAAGGTTTAGTTTAGGGGTTAAGCGGTGGACAAGGGGAGGGAAGTAGCCTAACATATTCGAGAAGTGATGTGTAATAAGAATAGGGGTAGGTTTAAACTGTTTATTAGTTAAAGAGGCTAGTTCTAGGGCTGTGAGTAGACCCAGGATAGTGACAATAAGGGCAGCTAGTTTTAGGGTCACGGGTATAGATATAACTGGTGTTTTCATTGGAAGGATGTTGAGAGTAATAACAAAGCCCGCAATAATGCTTCCTCACGCGAGCCGTTTAATGGGGTTAACGGTCGCAGGGTCATTCTCATTAATGGGGGAAAGAGGGTTGAATCGAGGGTTCCCCATGCAGACAAAGTACACTACTCGGAGGCTGTAGATTGCAGTGAAGGATGTGGCCAAGAGGGTAAGAGTAAGGGCTCAGGCGTTAAGGTGGGATGTGTTTAGGGCTTCAATGATTGCATCTTTAGAAAAGAACCCGGCTAAAAAGGGGGTTCCCGTTAAGGCTAGACTTCCAATTGTAAGAGCCGAGGATGTAGTAGGGGCTAAGTTTTGGACTCCGCCTATTTTGCGGATGTCTTGCTCATCATTGAGGCAATGAATAATTGACCCTGAGCACAAAAAGAGTATGGCTTTGAAAAAGGCATGAGTGCAGATATGTAGGAAAGCTAGTTGTGGTTGGTTAAGTCCAATAGTGACTATTATTAGTCCTAGCTGGCTAGAGGTTGAAAAAGCAACGATTTTTTTGATATCATTTTGTGTTAATGCACAGGTAGCTGTGAATAGAGTTGTTAGGGCCCCTAAGCATAGACAGATAGTTTGAGCTAAGGGGTTATGATCTATTAATGGACTCATACGGATAAGGAGGAAGATTCCTGCAACAACCATAGTGCTTGAGTGCAGTAGGGCAGAAACCGGGGTAGGGCCTTCCATTGCTGATGGAAGTCAGGGGTGGAGACCGAATTGAGCGGACTTTCCTGTGGCTGCCAAAATTAGGCCAAGGAGGGGAAGAGTGAGGTCCAAACCTTCTGAGGCGGAAAACATTTGTTGAAATTCCCATGAGTTAAGGTTAGTGCTTAATCAAGCCATTGCTAGGATCAAGCCAATATCCCCAACACGATTGTAAAGGACTGCTTGAAGAGCTGCGGTATTAGCATCTGCTCGGCCATACCACCAGCCAATTAGCATGAAGGATATAATACCAACCCCTTCTCAGCCAATGAACAGCTGAAATATGTTATTCGCGGTCACTAGAATAAGCATTGCAATAAGGAAAATGAGCAGATATTTAAAAAACCGGGAAATGTTAGGATCGGAGTGCATGTATCATGATGCAAACTCTAGAATAGACCAGGTGACATACAGAGCAACTGGAACGAAGACTACTGAGTAGAGGTCAAAATTAAAGCTTAATGAGATGTTAAAAGTCTGGAGGTTAAGTCAGGAGCAGTTGGTAATCACTGCCTCTGCACCTTCGCTCAGAAAGAGCGTTAGAGGGAGGAGACTAACAAAGAAGGCAATTTTTACGGCATTCTTTGCCTTATCTAGGGGCCAGTCTGATGTCTTTGGTTCGGGAGAGAGAGTTGTAAGCACTGGGTAGATAAGAATAATAAAGATAAGTAATAAGCTAGTTGTTATTATTAAAGGGGTGGTATGCATAGTTTCTGCTTGGAGTTGCACCAAGAGTTTCTGGTTCCTAAGACCAACGGATGAGCTATTATCCTTCAGAAGCTGGCGAGTGAGCCCCAGGGTTCAACTGGGGAGGCGCAGATTAGCAGTCTTCGTTGCTGGCGAGCCTCTCTCGGTGAATAAGGGGACTTTAACCCCTGTCTCTGGAATCACAATCCAGCATTTTAGTTAAACTATATTTACATGTTGTTCATCCTAGGATGAGGGCTGGTTTTAAGATAATTAGGATCAAAGGAAGAAGGTGTAAAACAATCAGTAAATGTTCTCGGGAGTAGGTGGGTTGAAGAGCAATAATATGTGGAGGGAGGGGGCCTCGTTGTGTCATAAGGAACATGTACAAGGAATATGCGGCAGTGATTAGAGTCGCTGAACCCGTAAGTAAGAGAGTAAACCAAGACCAGTTAAAGACTGAAATAATGATTATCAATTCTCCCATAAGATTAGGAGAAGGCGGGAGAGCGAGGTTAGCTAGTGTTATTAGTAACCATCATGATGTTATAAGGGGAAGTGTTATTTGCAACCCTCGGGCTAGTACTATGGTTCGACTGTGAGTCCGTTCGTAATTTGTGTTTGCTAGGCAGAAAAGGGCTGAGGAGGTAAGACCGTGTGCAATCATTAAAGCGATAGCCCCGGCTAACCCTCAGGGTGTCTGAATGAGGATACCTGCAGCAACCAATCCCATGTGACTTACAGAAGAGTAGGCAATGAGCGATTTTAAGTCTGTTTGGCGTATGCAGACTGATCCGGCCATTACTAAACCTCATATGGCTAAGATTATGAATGGATAGCTTATCTCTTTAGTAAGAGGGTCTAGTATAAGAATAATTCGGGCTATACCATAACCTCCTAGTTTTAGAAGAACTGCAGCTAGGACTATTGAACCTGCAACTGGTGCTTCTACATGAGCTTTTGGTAGTCAGAGGTGGACTCCGTAGAGGGGTATTTTTACTAAAAAGGCCAGGAGGCAGCCGGCTCATCATAATTTATCCGCGTAAGACGAGAGGTGAAGTGGGTGGGTATAAGCCAAAGTTAAGGTTGAAAGGGTTCCGGCTGAGCTATGTAGGTGAAGGAGCGCAACCAAGAGGGGTAGAGAGCCAGCTAGTGTATAAAACAGGAAGTATGTTCCCGCATTTAGCCGTTCAGTTTGATTTCCCCAGCGAGTAATAATAATTAGAGTGGGAATCAGAGTGGCTTCAAATATCACGTAAAATATAATTAGTTCGGTTGCACTAAATGCGAGGATTAAGAAGAATTGTAATGAAATCAAGAGGGTGATGTATGTTCGTTGCCGATTAATGGGCTCTGTAGCAGTGTGGTTCTGGCTAGCAAGGATTATTAAGGGTAAAAGTCAACAAGTTAGTACTAAAAGAGGCGTCGACAGGGGGTCTGTTGCTATACAGGTATTTAATATTGTTCAGCCTACTTCTTCCGGATTATGAAATAAAGATAAGCTGATGACAGCAATCAAAAGGCTAAAAAATAATGAGTTGGATCACACTTTTTTAGGCTGTGAGAGTCATACTGTTGGAACGAGCATAATGGTTGGGAGTAAGATTTTTAGCATTGTAGGAGGTTTAAGGCTTGTAATCGGTCGGAGCCATGGGTTCGCGCAGTGGCTACAAGCAGAGCTAAGCCTGTGCTGGCTTCACATGCAGAAAAGGCAAGCAATAAGATTGGTGAGGAGGAAAAGTTTGTTGAGTCAAGGGTGAGCATTCATAAGGATAAAGCAATAAATAGTGAGAGCATCATTCCTTCTAAGCATAATAGTGCGGATAGGAGATGGGTGCGATGAAAGGCTAGTCCTGCTAGGCCTACAATAAAAGCTGAAGAGAAAGCAAACTGAGCTGATGTCATCAGGCTATCACAGATTTTAACTGCAAATTTTTGAGCCGAAATCAAACGTTTTTTTAAACTAATTGCCTATTCAGCCCATTCCAAACCTCCTTGAATTCATTCATAGATTAATCCTAGTGTTAGGAGGAGGAGAACTAAGGCAGCTCAAAAGAAAGTAGTTAAGGGGGAAGAAAGTTGATCCCCCCAGGGTAGAGGTAGTAAGAGTGCAATTTCTAGGTCAAAAAGGAGGAATAAAATTGCGACAAGGAAAAATCGTATTGAGAAGGGTAATCGGGCGGAACCTAATGGGTCAAAACCACATTCGTAGGGGGAGAGCTTTTCATGGTCTGGGCTCATTTGAGGGAGTCAGAATGATACGATAGCTAAGACAATAGAAAGAATTACTGAGATTAAAATTATTACCGTGATTAAATTCATTATCTTCCCTTGGATTTTAACCAAGACCAGGTGATTGGAAGTCACTTATACTAACATTAAATACTAGGAAGATTATGAGCCTCATCAATAAATTGAGATATATAAGAACAATCAAACAACATCTACGAAGTGTCAGTATCAAGCTGCTGCTTCGAAGCCAAAGTGGTGTTCAGAGGTGAAGTGATATTGGATTTGACGGAGTAAGCACACAGCCAGGAAAGTAGAGCCAATAATGACGTGGAGCCCGTGGAATCCGGTTGCAACAAAGAAGGTCGAGCCGTAGACACCATCCGCAATGGTAAAGGGGGCTTCATAATATTCTAAGGCCTGAAGGCCGGTAAAATAAAAGCCCAGAAGAATTGTGAGAAGTAAGGATTGAATGGCTTGTTTTCGGTTTCCTTCTATAATGCTATGGTGTGCTCAAGTAACGGTTACACCGGATGCTAAAAGTACTGCTGTGTTGAGGAGAGGAACTTCAAAGGGATCAAGGGCTGTAATTCCTGTAGGGGGTCAGCAGCCCCCTAGTTCTGGAGTTGGGGCTAAACTTGAGTGGTAGAAGGCTCAAAAGAAGCCAATAAAGAAAAAGACTTCAGATGTAATGAAAAGAATTATTCCGTATCGAAGTCCTTTTTGGACAGGAGGTGTGTGATGTCCTTGGAAAGTCCCTTCCCGAATAATATCTCGTCACCATTGGTATATGGTTAGTAGAAGGAGTGCTAACCCCAGGGTTATTAGGGTTGTTGAGTGAAAATGTATTCAGATTGCTGTTCCAGAGGTTAGGAGCAGTGCTGCAATAGCGCCTGTTAGTGGTCATGGGCTTGGGTCTACTATATGATATGCGTGTGCTTGGTGGGCCATTAGACGTTTTCTTGTAAATAAAGGCTTAATAGAAGAACAAATACGTAGGCTTGAATTATTGCGACTGCTACTTCTAGCAGGGTGAGCATAAAAAGAAGAACTGTTGTTAGTAAGGCAACTGTTGGTATTAAAGGAAGGAGGACGAAAGCTGCTGTGGCAATTAGTTGAATTAATAAGTGGCCTGCTGTTAGGTTCGCTGTGAGTCGTACTCCCAGGGCAAGAGGGCGAATAAAGAGGCTAATTGTTTCGATTACAATTAGGATTGGAATTAATAGGGTTGGGGTTCCCTCTGGTAATAAGTGGCCCAGGGCGTGGGTAGGTTGGTTTCGCATTCCAATAATAATAGTTGCTAGCCATAGGGGCACCGCTAGTGCTATATTAAGCGATAATTGAGTTGTGGGTGTGAATGTATATGGAAGGAGGCCTAACATATTTAAGGTAATAAGGAAAAGTATCAAGGAAGTAAGCATTAATGCTCATTTATGACCAGCTGGGCTTAAAGGAAGGAAGATTTGTTGGGTAAACCGGTTGATAAATCATCCTTGGAGGGTTAGTAGGCGGTTGTTAAGCCAGCGAGAGGTTGGCTGGGGAAAAAGGGTTCATGGAATTGTAAGTGAGACTACAATTAAGGGGATACCTAGGAAAACAGGGCTTAAAAATTGGTCGAAGAAATTTAGTATCATGGTCAGCTTCAGGATTTAGTTTTTGGCTTTTCAGCGGCAGTGGGGGAGGGTTCGTTGGGGAAATTATGGGCTAAAACTTTGGGAGGAATAATAATAAGAAATACAAGTCACGATAGAGCAAGGATTATAAATCAAGGTGCGGGGTTTAATTGTGGCATATTCACTAAGGGTGGTTGGGAGTCACCAATCTTTAGCTTAAAAGGCTAACGCTTTTCCCAGTTTAGCTTCTTAGTGAGGCGTCTTGAAGTATTAATGAAGATCAGTTTTCAAAGTGTTGAAGAGGAACTGCCTCAACAACAATAGGCATAAAGCTATGGTTGGCCCCGCAGATTTCGGAGCATTGACCGTAGTACACTCCTGGACGGGAGGCAATGAATGCAACTTGGTTTAGGCGTCCTGGGACGGCATCTATTTTTACGCCTAAAGAAGGGACTGCTCATGAGTGAAGGACATCTTCAGCTGTGACTAAAATCCGAATAGGAGACTCAACAGGAATAACTATCCGGTGGTCTGTTTCTAAGAGTCGGAATTGACCAGGAGTAAGGTCTTGAGTGGGAATTATATAAGAATCGAAGCCCAGTTCCTCATAATCTGTATATTCGTAGCTTCAGTATCATTGATGGCCAACGGCTTTAATAGTGAGGTGGGGGTCATTGATTTCGTCTATTAGGTAGAGGATTCGTAAAGATGGGAGTGCAATTAAAATAAGAATTAGTGCAGGAAGAAGTGTTCAAATAATTTCAATCTCCTGGGAGTCAAGAATATATTTGTTGGTAAGCTTTGTTGATACTATTGCAACAATAATGTAAAGCACAAGAGTGCTAATTAAAAAAACAATTATTAAAGCATGATCGTGGAAATGAAGAAGTTCTTCTATTACAGGTGAGGCTGCATCTTGTAAACCTAATTGTGAAGGGTGGGCCATTAGTTAAGGTGCGTAGGGGTTCAACCTACAATTATGCCTTGACAAAGCATTGTTATGTACAATTTAACTAGTACCTCTTATAAGAAAGTGACAGAGGGGTTATGTGGCTGGCTTGAAACCATCATACGGAGGTTCAATTCCTTCCTTTCTCGTGGTTTAGTTGTTAGAGTAGTGTACGGGAGTTTGTTGAATTTGAACGAAAGCAGGTTCTTCGAAGGTGTGGTAGGGAGGAGGACATCCGTGTAGTCATTCAACGTTTGTTACAGTTAATTCTACTGCTGAAACTTCACGTTTTGCAGCGAAAGCTTCCCAGATAATAAATAGGAACATGATTACTGCTACTAGTGAGACTAGAGAACCAATTGAAGAGATTGTATTTCAGAGAGTATAAGCATCAGGGTAATCAGAGTACCGTCGAGGTATTCCTGCTAACCCTAGGAAGTGCTGTGGGAAGAAGGTTAGGTTTACACCAGCAAACATTACACCGAAGTGGATTTTTGTTCACGTGCTGTGTAGGGTGTATCCTGAAAACAGTGGGAATCAGTGTACAAATGCAGCAACGATTGCAAATACAGCTCCCATTGAGAGAACGTAATGGAAGTGTGCTACTACATAGTATGTGTCATGAAGTACAATATCTAGAGATGAGTTGGCTAGTACAATTCCTGTTAAGCCCCCAACTGTAAATAGGAAAATAAAGCCTAGGGCTCAAAGTAGAGGGGTTTCTCACTTAATTGCCCCTCCATGAAGAGTAGCTAATCAGCTAAATACTTTTACACCTGTAGGGATGGCAATAATTATAGTGGCGGAGGTAAAGTAGGCTCGAGTGTCCACGTCTATTCCCACTGTAAACATATGATGGGCTCAAACGATAAACCCAAGAAGTCCAATGGCCATCATTGCTCAAACTATACCCATGTAACCGAATGGTTCTTTTTTACCTGAGTAATAAGCAACAATGTGAGAAATTATTCCAAACCCTGGAAGAATAAGAATGTATACTTCAGGGTGGCCGAAGAATCAGAAGAGATGTTGGTATAGGATAGGGTCTCCCCCTCCTGCAGGGTCAAAGAAGGTGGTATTTAAATTCCGGTCTGTAAGTAGCATTGTAATTCCTGCTGCAAGAACCGGAAGCGATAGTAGTAGAAGAACAGCCGTGATCAGGACAGCTCAAACAAATAAGGGTGTTTGGTACTGGGAAATAGCTGGGGGTTTCATATTAATAATAGTTGTAATAAAATTGATAGCCCCTAGAATTGAAGAGACACCCGCCAAGTGGAGTGAGAAAATGGTTAGATCAACTGACGCTCCGGCATGTGCTAGGTTTCCTGATAGTGGGGGATAAACAGTTCAACCTGTTCCAGCTCCAGCTTCTACTCCGGAAGAAGCAAGAAGAAGTAGGAAAGAGGGGGGAAGAAGTCAAAAGCTCATATTATTTATTCGGGGGAATGCCATGTCAGGGGCTCCGATCATTAATGGAATAAGTCAGTTTCCAAAGCCTCCAATCATAATTGGTATTACTATAAAGAAAATTATTACGAAAGCATGAGCTGTAACGATTACGTTATAAATCTGGTCGTCTCCTAGAAGCGCTCCAGGCTGGCTTAATTCTGCTCGAATTAATAGGCTTAAAGCTGTACCGACTATTCCCGCTCAAGCACCAAAAACTATATATAGGGTGCCGATATCTTTATGGTTAGTTGAGAAAAATCAACGCGTGATTGCCACAGGTAGGATGGCTGAGTGTTTAGCGGTGGTTTGTAGCTCCATAGACGAAGGTTAAAGTCCTTCTCCTACCAGAGCCCTGGGGTGTTACACGTAAGATTGCAAATCTTAAGAAGCAGGCTAATCGCCCGCCGGGGCTTTTCCCCGCCTTTTACGAGGCGGCGGGGAAAAGGTAGGCGGATGCTCGCTGGTTAGAGCGCTTAGCTGTTAACTAAGAGTTTGCAGGATCGAGGCCTGTCTGTCTAGCAAGGCTTTGGCTTAATTAAAGTACCTGTTTTGCATACAGGAGATGTGGGTTAGGAGCCCGCAAGTCTTATAAGAATTGGAAGATTCTCACTTCCGCTTAGGGCTTTGAAGGCCCTTGGTCTATGATGCTAACCTAAACTCTTAGGGTAAGAGAGCCATTCCTGCTGGTATGAGGGGAAGGAGGAAAGTGGCGCCCGCGGTGGCAATAGTTAGTGGGAGGGTTAAGGAGCGATTAGGAAAACGTCATGGGGCTGAGTTGAGGGTTGTATTAGGGGAGATGGTTAGGGTCATTGCATAGGTGAGGCGTAAGTAGAAGTAAAGGCTTAGCAGCGCAGACAAGGCTGCAATTGTTGCAATAAGAGGAAGCCCTTGCTTGGTAAGCTCCTGTAGGATTAATCACTTTGGGGCAAAGCCTGTCAGAGGGGGAAGGCCGCCCAGGGAGAGTAGGGTGAATGGTGCGATTGAAGCTAGAATAGGTGCTTTGGTCCAGGCATTAGCAAGGGTAGTAATGTTTGTCGAGGATAAGTAGTTAAAAATAAGAAATGTGGAGATTGTCATAACAAAGTAAACCACCAAGTTCAGGAGAGTAAGAGATGGAGCAAACTGTATAATAAGGATTATCCAGCCAAGATGAGCAATTGATGAGTAGGCTAGCACTTTCCGCAGCTGTGTCTGATTCAAGCCGCCTCACCCCCCGACTAAGGTGGAGGCTAGGCCTAGGAAAATGAAGATCGTTGGGTCCTCAAGGTTAATCTGGAGGAAGATGGCCATAGGGGCAATTTTTTGCCAGGTAGACAAGATAAGACCGGTGGTAAGATCTAAGCCTTGAAGTACTTCTGGGAGTCAGGCATGGAGCGGGGCAAGTCCAATTTTTAATGCTAGGGCAAGTACAATTATAGTGGTGGGCAAAGGATGTGTCATCTGCTCGATGTGCCACTCGCCTGATAATCAGGCGTTTGAGACGGAAGCAAACAAAAGCAGGGCAGCTGCGGCCGCCTGAATTAGGAAATACTTAGTGGTAGCTTCAACCGCTCGAGGGTGGTGGTGACGTGCCATAAGCGGAATAATAGCGACTGTGTTAAGTTCTAGGCCCATTCAAGCAAGGAGCCAGTGGGAGCTAATTAAAGTGGCTGTGGTTCCAAGTCCTATGCCTAGGAGAAGGATGGGAATTACGTAGGGGCTCATTAGTAAAGGAAGGATTTTAACCAACATGTTCGGGGTATGGGCCCGAAAGCTTGATTTAGCTGACTTTACTAGGAAGTGGTGTAGAGGAAGCACTAAGAGTTTTGATCTCTTCAGGTAGGGTTCGAATCCCTTCTTTCTAAGGAGTCGGAGGGATTTTAACCCTCATTATCTACTCTATCAAAGTAGCCCTTTATTCAGGCACAGCTCCTTTAGTACTGAGGGGGTAGTCCTGCAAAGGAAATAGGGAGGGCGAGGTGCCAAATAACTAAGGCAAGCGTAAGGGGTAAGAAGTTTTTCCAGATCAGATGCATGAGTTGGTCATACCGAAACCGGGGATAGGAGGCTCGCACCCAGAGGAATAGTACGGCTAGAAAGGTTGCTTTAATTATTAGTACGGTAGTGGTAACGTAAGGAAGAATAACAAGTAACGAAGACCCTAGGAAGAGGGTAGCTGAGAGGGTGTTCATAAATAGAATATTAGCGTACTCGGCCAGAAAAAATAGCGCGAAGGGCCCTCCTGCATATTCAACATTAAAACCTGAGACAAGCTCTGATTCACCCTCAGTTAAGTCAAAGGGGGCTCGATTAGTTTCGGCTAATGTGGAAATAAATCATATGGCTGCTAAAGGTCATGCTGGTAGAATCAATCAGGTGGCTTCTTGGGCAATGTTAAATGTTTGGAGGGTGAAGCCCCCGGTAAAGATAATAGCATTTAAAAGGATAAGGCCTAGACTAACTTCGTAGGAGATGGTTTGGGCCACTGCTCGAAGGGCTCCGATAAGCGCGTATTTAGAATTCGATGCTCATCCTGAGCCCAAAATAGAATACACAGCAAGGCTAGAGATAGCTAGAATAAACAGAAGGCCTAGGTTCAAGTCCGCCATTGGGAAAGGGAGTGGAATAGGTGCCCAGAGGGTAAGGGCCAGTGAGAGGGCTATTATCGGGGCAAGTAGAAATAAAATAGGGGAAGAGGTAGAGGGTCGGACCGGTTCTTTCATGAAAAGTTTTAGTCCGTCAGCAATTGGTTGCAGGAGGCCATATGGCCCAACAACATTGGGGCCCTTACGGAGTTGCATGTAGCCAAGAACTTTTCGTTCAACAAGTGTGAGGAGAGCAACTGCTAGTAAGACAAAAATGATAAGGATTAAAGGGTGAATAATGTATGAGATAAGTGTAGAGATCATAGTTAAGAAGAGGATTTGAACCTCTGAATAAAAGGGCTTAGGTCTTTTGCATTAGCCGGGCTCTGCCATCTTAACAAGTCATTATCTGTGACAGGGAGAGAGCTGGAATGCCTCTTCGCCTATTTTAGTTGGCTTCATTAGGTAGGTGGTGAGGCGTATTTTAAACAGGGGCCCCGTCTCTTCGGTCCTTTCGTACTGGAAGAGGGCATTGCATAGATAGAAACTGACCTGGATTACTCCGGTCTGAACTCAGATCACGTAGGACTTTAATCGTTGAACAAACGAACCCTTAATAGCGGCTGCACCATTAGGATGTCCTGATCCAACATCGAGGTCGTAAACCCTCTCGTCGATATGGGCTCTGGGAGAGGATTGCGCTGTTATCCCTGGGGTAACTGGTTTCGTTGATCGATATTTCTACCGGGTCATTATAGGTCAGATGTTCTGTTATGTTGAGCCGATGCTCTCCATTCAAAGAGTGGTGCTCAGATTCCTCATGGGGGTTATTCTTTTCCCCGCGGTCGCCCCAACCAAAGACAGCAAAATGGATTTACTCTTTGTTTTATCCTTTAAGCAGGAATCCTTTACGGGGTCCATTTATTGTCTAAAGCTCCACAGGGTCTTCTCGTCTTATGTTCTTATTCCCGCTTCTGCACGGGAAAATCAATTTCATTGACTGGGTGAGGGAGACAGTCAAGCCCTCGTTATGCCATTCATACAGGTCTTCATTTAAAAGACAAGTGATTGCGCTACCTTTGCACGGTCAAAATACCGCGGCCGTTAAATCCATGATCACAGGGCAGGCGGGACCTTCTATTTGTGTGTTTTCAGRAGGCGATGTTTTTGGTAAACAGGCGAGGCTTGTTATTTTGCCGAGTTCCTTCCTTCCCCTTTAGTCTTTCCTTATCGGCATGCTTGTGTAAGGTCAACGGTTAAGTTTGGTAGTTTTTCTGGTTATTTATTTTTAGTCCAATTCCCTCTTTTTGGGGCCGTTAATGTTCAGTGACTAGTTCGTTCTGAAATACACTTATGCTAGGAGAGATGCTTATCTCTTATTACTCATATTAGCATTATCACCTTTATGGTGGCATAAGGTGGCCTAATATTATTAGGGGATTAAGAAAGTTATATCATAATTATAGGTAAATTTAGTACTTAAGCTTTAACGCTTTTTCTATAGATGGCTGCTTTTAAGCCCACTAGTGTACAAAACCTTGTTTCGAATTTGATCTTTATCCACCTTAAAAAGTTGTTTCTTTTCTCAAGGGAGCTGTACCTCCCTTGAGTAACTCCTTAAGTTTCTCTTTCCTTTTGAAGGAGTGTGGTTTAAGAACCTTAAGGGCTGAACTTCTATTCATTTCTTAGGCAACCAGCTATCACCAAGTTCGGTAGGTTTATCACCTCTACTCAAAGCTCTTCCCACTCTTTTGCCACAGAGACGGGTTTAGCCCTATTCACTAGGCTGTCTTGGAGTAGCTCACTTGGATTCGGGGTTTTAAACTTCAATTCTTTTTGCTTAAATAAGGCTCGCTAAACCATGATGCAAAAGGTACAAGGGTAAATCTTTGCTTTTTCATGCTTAACTGAGTTCTTTCATTTCTTTTTCAGCGTTCCCTTGCGGTACTTTTTCTGTTGCTTATGTTCTTTTTCTATCGCCTATACTAAAGGGGTAAAATGTTTTGCTTTTAGAGAATATTTCATGTGGGGTTATAAATATGGTTATGTTGGTTGTGTTGATTAAGCTAGCTGTTAGGCTTCAGGGTACTCCGAATTGCACGGGGGACTTTTCAGTGTAAGGGAAATGCTTTACTGTCTTAGCTATACCCTGATTTATCCAAGTGCACCTTCCGGTACACTTACCATGTTACGACTTGCCTCTCCTTTGCTGGTAAGGTGTATTAGTTAATTAAAAAACTTTAGCTTGGAGAGAGTGACGGGCGGTGTGTGCGCGCTTAAGGGCCAGTTTCAGAAAGACACTCTATTTCTTCCTTACTACTAAATCCTCCTTCTAATGTACATTTCAGTACGCTTTTCGTATTTTCTATATGTAGAAAATGTAGCCCATTTCTTCCCCTTTCATATGCTACACCTCGACCTGACGTTTTGGGTTATACTAATTTTGCTTACTATTAGCCCTTCACAGGGTAAGCTGACGACGGCGGTATATAGGCGGGACAAACAAGAAGGGGTGAGGTTTAACGAGGGTTATCGGTTCTAGAACAGGCTCCTCTAGGGGGTTATTAAGCACCGCCAAGTCCTTTGGGTTTTAAGCTAGTGCTCGTAGTTCCCGGGCGGATAACGGATGTAAAATGTTATCTAGGTTTAAGGCTATGCATAGTGGGGTATCTAATCCCAGTTTGTACCATAGCTTCCGTGGGTTCAAAAGAATAAAGCCACTTTCGTAGGGGTTCTTCTAATCTCCAAGTACGTATGACAGTTGTGGAGATATTCGGCTTTAGTTTAATTATGCTCTAACCACTCTTTACGCCGAGGGTCTGTCAGCTTGGGCCTCTCGTATAACCGCGGTGGCTGGCACGAGTTTTACCGGCCCTTATTAGCCTTAACTAAGTCAAGTTTTCACTTATTGCTTAATATTTATCACTGCTGTGGTCCCTTAGGGGTGTGGCTAAGCAAGGTGTTATGGGCTACACGTGGTGTGCCTGATACCAGCTCCTTGTTCCAGGGAGAGGAACTACAGGGCATCCTCACAGGAGGGCAGAGACTTGCATGTGTAAGTTTAGCTAAAGTTGACAGTAAAGTCAGGACCAAGCCTTTGTGCTTACGAGACCTTACTAGGGTCTATCTTAACATCTTCAGTGTTATGCTTTAGTTAAGCTACGCTAGC